TGCCATCCACGCACGAATACCCTCGTTTAAAAGAATATTTTTGGTGTAGAAAGTCTCAAATTCAGGATCTTCCGCTGCACGGATTTCCTGGGAAACGAAGTCATAGGCACGTAGGTTCAGAGCCAGGCCGACTACGCCAATAGCACTCATCCATAAACCGGTGACGGGTACAAATAGCATAAAGAAATGTAACCAACGTTTATTGGAAAAAGCAACACCAAAGATTTGGGACCAAAAGCGGTTAGCAGTGACCATTGAATAAGTTTCTTCAGCTTGAGTTGGGTTAAAAGCGCGGAAGGTATTTGCACCATCACCATCCTCGAATAGAGTGTTTTCTACGGTCGCCCCATGAATAGCGCATAGCAGAGCCGCGCCTAATACTCCGGCAACTCCCATCATATGAAATGGGTTCAACGTCCAATTATGAAATCCTTGGAAAAAGAGGATGAATCGAAATATCGCTGCTACGCCAAAACTCGGCGCAAAGAACCAACCAGATTGCCCCAGTGGATAAATAAGGAATACGGAAACAAAAACAGCGATTGGAGCAGAGAATGAAATTGCATTATAAGGTCGCAATTGAACAGACCGAGCAAGTTCAAATTGACGTAACATGAAACCTATTAGTGCAAAAGCCCCATGGAGAGCGACAAAAGTCCACAGACCCCCTAATTGACACCAACGAGTAAAATCCCCTTGCGCTTCCGGGCCCCATAGTAGCAACAAAGAGTGTGCTAAACTATTGGCAGGGGTGGAAACTGCCGCGGTTAAGAAATTACAACCTTCCAAATAGGAACTAGCCAATCCATGGGTATACCAAGAAGTTACAAAAGTTGTCCCTGTAAACCAACCCCCTAAAGCGAAATAAGCACAAGGAAAGAGCAATAGGCCGGACCATCCTACAAAAACGAAACGGTCCCTTCGTAACCAGTCGTCCATAATATCAAATAGATCATTTTCTTCTTTAGTAACTCTACCAAGGGCTATAGTCATAGTGATCCTCCTATTCAATTACTTCAACCATTTCCGAGCACCTCATATCACTTCCAAGGCATACGATAGTTTAATTATCTGTGGACGATTTCTTTCTCGTTCAATGCCCTTTTTCAATGGTCTCGAAGATAGAAATTTTGCATTTTTATCTATGGGGTCACAACCGAGGTCGTGGTAAATCCATGAATTTGATTCGATTAGTTTTTCTTATACTATAGAAATAAACATTTGAATTCAGCATTATTCCATGACTCCTATTTCAAAGCCTATCCTTTAAGGGAAAAATGAAAATAAAAGTAACCCCTCTTTTCCCACTCGCTCTCTATTGCATGGGTGGAAGAACAAAAATAGGATTCTGAAAAAAAAAGAAAGATATTGAAAAAAAAAATTGACTTTCGAAATAAATTTTTATGTGTAGCGGAAAGGAGTTGCGATTTTTTCTTATTCCTATAGAACATCTAGTAACAAGAATATGAAATCGTAAATAGCGAAAAATTCTTGCCTTGCGCGGTCTAAGTCTAAGGAAATACAAAAAATCCGCTTATACAATTTCATCTACATCGAATTTATATATCAGAATAGCGAATAGAGGCATCATTCAAGGAGTCAGGTCTACTTACTTTATATTTCTTTCCAATTTTATGGTGGGTTTGATTTTATGGTGGGTTTGATAAGAATCCTTTTTGCTTTGTTGATAAATAATCAAAAAAGAGTTTTTTATTTTTTATATAACCTGCTTGTTTTATTATAACAAGTCCTATATGGAAATGCCCGCTGAAGAGAAAATCTATCTGATTGTTTCTCAGCCAATATCGAATTTTAGAAAGAAAAAACAAGAATTTTCTTCTTTTTTTTATTAACATTAAGAAAAAAGAATATAACTAAAATGGAATTGGCAATATAATTTTTATGGGCTTTTGAAAGAAAAAGGAAGGATTTTTTGCAATCGTTATTTCTTGCCTCTGTCATATTACGGAAACCTTTCGATTTGGAACGGGGAGAGATGGCTGAGTGGACTAAAGCGGCGGATTGCTAATCCGTTGTACAATTTTTTTGTACCGAGGGTTCGAATCCCTCTCTTTCCGCCCCCTCGGATCATTTGGGACTTTCGAATTGGAAGGAATTCTGACCCCCGGATTTTCTCATAGATAAATGTACGAAACAAATCCAATTTGTAAGAAAAAATTCCAAAAAAAATTGGATTTTTACTCCTCACGCCCAGGATTACGTCCTGGGTCATTAGATAAGAATCCAAAGATAAAGAGGGAAACAAAGAATATCACTACTGTATAAACAAAAAGTTTGAGAGTAAGCATTACATAATCTCCAAGATTTTTTTTTAAGGAATAGATTACCCGTTTTTCCTTACCACACAGATCCATTAGGATGGGTTTTGTTTATTTTGACACCTAAAAATGCAAAAATCAATTCTTGCAATTTTTTTCAAGAATTGATTTCTAATAAGCACTCTTATCAATATCAAAAATTAGGTTAGGTATTGTGTGGGTACCTAAAGGTACCTGCTCAATGTAGGTGCAGGGGTAGAAAGGCTGATCCAAATTTATTGCTGCAGCTATACATTCAATGTAGAAGAATTTGAATTTTAGAATCGAAGGTTCATAATATAAGATAAGACTTCTCGGCTTTTATCCATTTTTCGAATTTTTTTGGAATGAATACATCATTCAATTTGGCAGACAGAGTAGTAAAGATTTCATCGAAAACTTACAGCAGCTTGCCAAACAAAGGCTAATAGAAAAAAGAGTACAGGTATGACAGGCATAACATCCACGATTGGGTTGAAAATGGCATAAGCTTCGGGCAATTTGGCGAAGAAAAAACTAGTCGGATAAAGAACAGAATTAAAACAGATACAGGTTAAACTAAGTATATTAGGCATAACAAGCATTTCGTTCTTGTAGAGTAGATAATTGGATTTTGATTGAGTTATTTTTCTAAGGGAAAAAGGAAAAGGCGGATTCAAAATCCTTTTTTCTTCGGACTTTCCCAAACGCAAAATACCTCCTTGTATTCGCACTCTCAAATGAGAATGGAAGAAATTCGACTTTCATATAATATCTTAATAGAATTCCATGTAATGATCAATGCATTTTTTGGATTCTATATTATCCGCATGTCTAGAATCCTAGCAAGAGAGTATCCCTCATTTTTTATGTAATTGAAGTGGGATTGACGAATAACAAAACAAATAAACATAATAGTGTTTATTAGTGTCGGATAAAACCCGAAATGGGGCGTGGCCAAGTGGTAAGGCAGCGGGTTTTGGTCCCGTTACTCGGAGGTTCGAATCCTTCCGTCCCAGATTTTTCTGATGAAACGAAAGATGAAATCGTATTGTACCCCGCACGAGACAAAAGAAAGTTTATTAGAGAGAATAATTATCTCTTATGAACTCTTAGATTAGATGCATTTCTAAGCATTCATTTTCTTTCTCAGAAAACATAATCAAGTGTCAAGTCCAGTCAAATTGAATATCTTTATTTTCATGAAAAATTTGGTCTATACGTAAAACACTGTATAAAAAATGAGACCTATCCCTTTATGATAGAGATAGATTTTTGTTGTATTATATTATTAGCAAAAAGGGTCCTTCTTTGGTTAAGCGAAAACGATCTCGATCTGTGATTCTTTAAATATCCAGAATGATCCATTCTGGTAAGGATAAGGTAAGAACTGTTCGTTGGATAGAATGGATTCCAAAAATCATACTTCTACTAATTTTTGATTTGGAGTTGCTTCTTTTAGGTAAAAGAAAGAATGCTATAAGTAAAAGCAAAGACCTTAATTTTACTTTACACGAAATGTGTTTTTTTTACTTCATTTTTTTCTTTCTTTTGGTATTCGAGTCGAAGAAGTACGAGAATTCTATAACTACCAAAAAACTTTCAATCTTTTCATTGGAATAGTTTATTTAGTTAATAGTTAATTGTTTTTGTTACGGAAAAATATATTGCTAATCTAATTCTAATATAGTAATTAAATTAATTAAATTTTTTTTTGAGGTTGATAGTTTATTTGTTGGAGAAGAATCGATCCTTCTCTTCTCATTTCAGGATTGACCATCTCGAGTCCTCTGTTGAGAATTGAAATTCAATAATAAATAAGTCTTAAGCAAACTTGTTTATTCGTCTTTTTCGAACTATGTTTCCTTCATATGATAGAATATGGGTTTAAATAAATTGGATCTTTGCGGAGTCTTCCCCGATAAATACTTATTTCTTTTATCCATATTTTTCCATAGATAGCAAGTTTGAATTAGTATACAAAAAACTAAACTAAACCAATGACTATTCATGATCCCATCCATATTGGATCAATTCCCTATACCACTTTGCAATGAAATTTGAGGAATGTTTGTTATGGTGAAACTTCGTTTAAAACGATGTGGTAGAAAGCAACGTGCGACTTGAAGGACATGATCGATTGTGGATTTTGCTATCCATCATTTTTCATAGTAATGAAAATGCTCTTGGCTCGACATAGTCTGTTCTATTCGTCCCGAACCAAATTTGCGCTGGGTTGTTTGTAAGTAAATAGTACACGATGGAGCTCGAGAGGACAGAGTTGATTTTTTATCAAGGGAAAGAATCTAGGGTTAGTGAAAACTAATAAATTAGGCCAACTTTGTCAGTCTATCCTTAATATAGAAGTCGAAAGGTTAAAATAAGAAGAAAGTCCAATTTTGGAAGATTGGAAAAACTCTTTCAATTAAAAGTCTATCAAAATCAATCGCTCATATTCGATTTCTATAGAAGAGGGAAATGCTTTATCGAAGGAAATAAGAAAAAAAGGGTATGTTGCTACTCTTTTGAAAGAAAAAAGAATAGGAATTCCCGAAGTAATGTCTAAACCCAAGGATTTCACAAATCAAAGATAAAGAATTCCGGAACAAGTAAACGCGATTTTCAACTGTCTCAACAATAAAATTGTCTCAACAATTGAATTGGATCAGAATAAGGAATAAAAGTAAATTCGTTCGAGATGAGACAAAGAAAAGAGTTTAGAGACGACTCAAAAAATTTCGAAGGATTTTTCCTTTTAAGTCTGTCAGTCAAAATTAGCCAACTTGAGTCATGAGTATAAATGAAATTTGTTTTTTCTGTAAGGAAATTAATGCAAGTCATAGTCGAATTTCTATCTACTTGTATTATAGACAGAAATTCGAATCATTTTCTCGAGCCGTATGAGGAGAAAACCTCCTATACGTTTCTAGGGGGGGCATTGTTTAGCTACATCTATCCCAATAAGCTGTCTATCGAATCGTTGCAATTGATGTTCGATCTCGAAGAGAAGGAAGAGATCTTCGAAAAGTAGGTTTTTATGATCCGATAAAGAATCAAACTTGTTTAAATGTTCCAGCTATTCTCTATTTCCTTGAAAAGGGTGCTCAACCTACAAGAACTGTTTATGATATTTTAAGGAAGGCAGAATTCTTTAAAGAAAAAGAAGGAACTTTGAGTTAATTGAAGAACTAAATGAATAAAAAAGTAGGAGAGGGATCACTAGTATCCCTCGTTGTCTAATTATTTAGACACAATTTGCCTCTTTCTTAGTCCTATTTTTGACTGGATTTATGTCGTGCCAATCCAACATAAGCCCTTATTTTATTTACTTTTTATATCTAATTTGTTTTCTTACCATTGTATTTCCATTGACAAAGGTCTATTGAACATCTAGAATTTGTAGATAGATAGGTCTCTTTATCCTCACTCCATATTAGGTTTTTCTGCCTACACTTCGCTCAAATGATAGGGTTGTCCCTCTTGCATGTACTCTCATACAAGATTTTTGGATTTCTTTAAATAGAAATTGCTAAAAAAATGACAATTTTGCCATCGTGATTGGAGCCGCTCTTTTTTTAACCTTAGTGAAATTTAACCGGACCTGTTCATTTTGGCATTTGAGTGTTTTTAATGGGGGATAAAATCTTTCTTTTGATGTCTTGCTAGTTCAATGTTTTGACAGGAGCGTGCGGTGTAATTCCATTGATTTTTGGGTTTCGATCGTATCTAAGATCCTATTTTCTCTGGGTTGCTAACTCAATGGTAGAGTACTCGGCTTTTAAGTGCGACTATGATCTTTTACACATTTGGATGAAGCAACAAATTCGTTCAGACTCTTGGTAGAGTCTAGAAGACCACGACTGATCCTCAAGGGTAATGAATGGAAAAAATAGCATGTCGTAATAAAATCAAATTCTTATTTTTGATTTTTGGAATGGAATAAAAAAATTCCGATTTTCTGGGTCTAGTGAATAAATGGATAGAGTCTGGCTCCAATTCTGGTAAAATAAAAAGCAACGAGCTTAACTTCTTAATTGAAATGATTCCCCGATCTAATTAGACGTTAAAAATAGATTAGTGCCTGATGCGGGGAAAGGTTGGGTTTTCCTATGAGCGGACCCTTGATTTTTTCTTTGTTTTTTTAGAAATCCTAATTATTCTTGATTATGGATTGAAAAGGGATGTTATGGATTGAATGTGTAAAAGAAGCAGTATATTGATAAAGAGACTGTATTCCAAAGTCAAAAGAGCAATTGGCCTGCAAAAATAAAAGATTTGTTCTCTTTTGTAATTAGAACAAACATAAACTAATTGGATAGAAAAGGAAAAGATCTGTGGATTAGACTCCCTTTCTTTCCAGGGTTTGTATTAAAAAATGCAACACCCTGTTCTGACCATATTGCACTATGTATCATCATTTGATAAACCGAGAAATGCTTCCTCTTTCTGATTCAAGTAGAAATACAAATGGAAAAATTCGAAGGGTATTCAGAAAAACAGAAATCTCGTCAACAATACTTCGTCTACCCACTTCTCTTTCAGGAGTATATTTATGCATTTGCCCATGATTATGGATTAAATGATTCCGAGCCTGTGGAAATTGTTAGTTGTAATAACAAGAAATTTAGTTCACTACTTGTTAAACGTTTAATTATTCGAATGTATCAGCAGAATTTTTGGATTAACTCGGTTAATCATCCTAACCAAGATCGATTGTTGGATTACAACAATTTTTTTTATTCTGAGTTTTATTCTCAGATTCTATCTGAGGGGTTTGCGATCGTTGTAGAAATCCCATTCTCGCTACGAGAATTATCTTGTCCGAAAGAAAAAGAAACAACAAAGTTTCAGAATTTACGATCTATTCATTCAATATTTCCCTTTTTAGAAGACAAATTTTTGCATTTACATTATCTATCACATATAGAAATACCCTATCCTATCCATTTGGAAATTTTGGTTCAACTCCTTCAATACCGGATCCAAGATGTTCCATCTTTGCATTTATTGCGATTCTTTCTCAACTACTATTCGAATTGGAATAGTCTTATTACTTCAATGAAATCGATTTTTCTTTTGAAAAAAGAAAATAAAAGACTATTTCGATTCTTATATAACTCTTATGTATCAGAATATGAATTTTTCTTGTTGTTTCTTCGTAAACAATCTTCTTGCTTACCATTAACATCTTCTGGAACCTTTG